ATTTGATCAGTTGTACGATACCTTTGTTATTTTTACTTTATTTATTTTCATTTTTACTCATTAAATTCAGGAGTAGATTCATTCACATAATATCTCAAATGACAAGAAAAAAAGGTGTTATTGTTATAAGGTCACTCTTTATTCTAAAATCGAAAAATAGATTCGATACGATTAAAAAAAAAGATCAAAAGAAAAGATAAATGATTTTCAAATTTTGTTCTATATGGATTCGAATTTCTTACTATTTTATTATTTTAATATTAGTCTACTCAAGAATTATCTAATGAATCACTTGATTCGAAATTAAGGGATAGGTAGACATTACAAATGATTAATTGATCTCTTTTTCTACCTCCCTTACTCTATGTTTTTGTTAATCCCGTCTATAATGATTGATGAATTAACAACTATCAATTGAACTTATTCTTTCATTTGAATTGGTATTTTTGCTTATCTTCGTATATTGAAATTTAGGGAAGTGCTTTCTAAACATATGTATAAAAAGAACACATTTCATTTAGCTCCTTCATCTTCATGCTTACTATAACTAGTTATTTCGGTTTTCTACTAGCAGCTTTAACTATAACCTCAGCTCTCTTTATTGGTCTGACCAAGATACGACTTATTTGAAATTAATTGAATGAACACAACGCATAAAAAGAAATCTTTCTGTGGTATTGATAGACTCTATATTTCCTTAGAGAGTCAATTTCCAATTAGTGGTCATTGAGATTCATGGGCAATGCGGATTAATATGTAGGGATAGATATTACCTCTCCTTTTTCCCTTTCAAAAAAATTGAAATGATTGAAGTTTTTCTATTTGGAATTGTCTTAGGTCTAATTCCTATTACTTTAGCTGGATTATTTGTAACTGCATATTTACAATACAGACGTGGTGATCAGTTGGATCTTTGATTAAATTAATTAACATCCTTTTTTTTTTAATTGACCTCCTCTTTTCTTTAATCCAAAGGAGGTCAAATTAAGATTACTGGTCAATTATTTAATTGTAATTTTGGGACTAACCTAACCAAGAATGGAATCACGCTCTGTAGGATTTGAACCTACGACATCGGGTTTTGGAGACCCACGTTCTACCGAACTGAACTAAGAGCGCTTTCTTATCTTCTTATCATTATCACACTAGCTAAAACTAAAAAAAAAAGAAGAGGATTTTTTTTATAACCCGAATACATCTTGTATGCATAAGACTATCATATAGAATATGATATAATAAAAAAAGATTATGTATGCCTGATTTTAATCGATTTCAATAAATCCCTCGTTACTGCTCAGACGAGAAGTAATAGGTAGGGATGACAGGATTTGAACCCGTGACATTTTGTACCCAAAACAAACGCGCTACCAAGCTGCGCTACATCCCTTTCAATTGGTCTACAGTGTCATTTTATAGAATCCCTGTCTTGTTTTCAAAATCCTTATTTTCTCCATTGATATATCCAAGTTATCTTGCCATTTCTTTTTTTTATTCTCATGTAACATATAATAATAGTAGAAGGCTTATATACACATGAATATGAAACCCATCGTAAAAAATAACTAAAAAAGGGAATATTTTTTGGGAATGCTCAGTCGGAAGGGACGTCTTTTTCGGTTTTAAGAAAAGAAAAATCTTATCTACCGAATCATTGTAGATTTCAATTGGAATTAGGAATTCCGTGTACAAATACAAGCGGTCCTTAACTACTTACATATATATTATATCGGATCATATATGTATTAACATTAGGCATTACAATAAATAATACAATAAATAAAAAGAATAAAGAAGGAGGATTTAAAATGCGAGATCTAAAAACATATCTTTCCGTGGCACCGGTACTAAGTACTCTATGGTTTGGGGCTTTAGCAGGTCTTTTGATAGAGATCAATCGTTTATTTCCGGATGCGTTGACATTCCCTTTTTTTTCATTCTAGTTATTGACATGGGAAGGGGTGAAGAAGATTAGAGGTAGAATCAAAAGATTTGTGACTAATCCCTCCCCCTCTTTTTTTTTTTTAGAAAAAATCGAATTCGATACAATATATTAAGTAGAAGTATAATCAAGAAAGGAGGAAAGAGAAATAAAAAAGTAGATTCAACCTCGGCGAAATTCGGGTTTTCTCCAATTCCATTTAGAAATAATATTGTGAGAACAGAAATGTGTCTAGGGCAAGAAGATCATACAAGATCTTTTAATAAAATACTGTACATTGAATCGAATTCGATTCAAAATATACCTAAATATTAGTTTGTTGTTTTACTTCTTATTTTTTTATTTCTTTTTTCGCAGAAAGTAGAAGAATTGGTTGAATCAAAAACGCAAAGGAGGTTCATGGCCAAGGGTAAAGATGTCCGAGTAACGGTTATTTTAGAATGTACCAACTGTGTTAGAAACGGTCTTAATAAGGAATCAAGGGGTGTTTCCAGATATATTACTCAAAAGAATCGACACAATACGCCTAGTCGATTGGAATTGAGAAAATTCTGTCCCTATTGTTACAAACATACGATTCACGGGGAGATAAAGAAATAACTCGAATCAAGTGCCTGTGTGTCACTCTTACAAGTAACACGAAAAGGACATATTCTATATATAGCATATTATTCTATATATTTTCATTTTAGTTAACATAATATAACTAACTAAAAAAAAGCCAAATCAAATCCTATATTTTGAATTTGAAATCTTTTTGGATCAAATTGAAATAGGATTTTGAGGATAAGGAATAAACAAACCATGGAAAAATCCAAGCGACTCTTTCTTAAATCCAAGCGATCTTTTCGTAGGCGTTTGCCCCCGATCCAATCGGGGGATCGAATTGATTATAGAAACATGAGTTTAATTAGTCGATTTATTAGTGAACAAGGAAAAATATTATCTAGACGGGTAAATAGATTAACCTTAAAACAACAACGATTAATTACTATTGCTATAAAACAAGCTCGTATTTTATCTTTGTTACCTTTTCTTAATAATGAGAAACAATTTGAAAGAAGCGAGTCGACCGCCGGAGCTACTGGTCTTAGAACCATAAAAAAATAAAAAAAAGTAGACTTACTTTACTCCTCAATTGAACCCAAATAAAAATCCGAACTCAAACACAGATTGATATTTTGTTCGAAAAATCGTAAGAAAAAAATTGGGGAAGAAGAAGAAATCTTTTTTTTATTGGATATTGGACATATTCGCTCATTTCATTTTGAACGACTTTATCATATTCTCTTTATCATACTAATTTCTACTCTACCTTCCCGGAGTTCATTCTCCAGCGAACTCCATTTAAAATATTCTGACAAATTCCTTACAATTTCCTTTTTTATTTTATGATCTGATCTCATTAGAAATCATATAAAGACAATTCCTATTTAATATAGCTATTTGTGCAAGTATTTTACGATTAAGAAGCAACTGTCTCTTGTACAGATTGTGTATTAATCTACTATAACTATAGGATACTCTATTCCCGCGAATTACTGCATTTATCCGAGTGATCCACAAACGACGAAAATCTATCTTTTTCCTATCTCTATCTCGATGAGACGAAACCAAAGATCTTATTTTCTGTTGAATAATTGTTCGAGTAAGTCTTGAACGAGCCCCCCGAAAGCTTGATGCAAATAAACGAATTTTTGTTCTACGTCTCCGAGCTATATATCCTCGTCTAATTCTAGTCATTGAATAAATGAAACTTTCATGAATAACTAATTGATTTCCTTTCTTTCAGTTATTCTTTTCCCTTTTCCTAGTTTATTAATAACAAAACGGATTCTTCCAATGTATAAAATAAAAATTCCAATGGCTTTTGCTACTATAACCTTCCCGACCACGATTTGTCTTTTCTTTTTTTATAGTCATTTTACCTCGAAACGAGTATTGATACTAGGTATCAAAAAACAGAAAAAAGTAATAAATAGAAATGAATAACGAAATAGTGGATTCCATCGTTTCTATGGTTATGTCTTAAACGGTGAGGTCCTCTATATATACCGGAGTCCCTTACTTCATTTAATCAATGCTATTAGCAAGTTGTACAGTTTACATTCTTCGGCTCTACCTATGAATTATCTAGTAATAGGTCTTTCACAACGAGATCTACCTATACAGTAACGGTATTTAATTATGAAAATTGGATGGGGTAGCTGACCCTCTTAGTCCGTTTTTGCAAGAGTATAGGCATAAGATTTCGGCTTTGAAAATAGGATTTCCCCGCTTAATGAATAACTATTTGTTACCAATGAGGAATTTTTTCTCATCGGAAACCATAAATTTCATATACAATAGAAGAATTGAATAGATCTTTTTTTTTAGTTTTCGATATATAGATAGTGAACGACCTTCTTCCTTCCATTTTATACTATTCACTAGTACTGATCATTGATACTGGAAAATTTCTTTCCCTTTTTTTTCTACCAATGGTGATCTGAACGAGTCGCACATACACCCTAGTACATGTTCCTCGACGCTGAGGACATCCCCCAAGAGCGGGGGATTTCGTGACATTTCTGATTGGCTGTCTTGTGTTTCTAATAAGTTGTTTAATAGTTGGCATGTTGAATCGTATACATAATAAATGGGCTGGTTTAGATCGATCCTAACCGGATGATTATGAATTACTTCTCTATTTAATAGATGAATAGAATATTATTAAACCCGGTAATAAGTAAGAAGAGAAAATCGCAAAGTGGCGATTTGCTTAAACTTACTGCTATTTTTTTTTATTCAATCGCTACAAGATCAACAATTCCATGAGCTTGGGCTTCTGTTGCTGACATAAAAACATCCCTTTCCATATCTTCGGATACAACCCATAGGGGTTTGCCCGTTCTTTGTACATAAACTCTTGTGATGGTTTCGCGCAGTTTCAGCAGTTCTTCTGCTTCCAGGATAAATTCTCCCGTTTGTGCCTCATAAAAAGAACTCGCAGGTTGATGTATCATTACCCTGATAATATAACAAATGGTTCCTCTATCTCGCATGATGAGGTGAGGAGAAG